ATAAGAGGAATTTTTCTTCCAATAAAAATTTTTCTCTTATAATTTCAAAAAGGTAAAATATAACCAATTATATTTTTCATCTTTATATTAAAAAAATAAAGATAATCAAAAAACATTAAACATTATTACCACAGTTGATAAAGCAACCCCAATATTAAAATTATTGATATTAATATAATTTTTACCCATTATACAACACACAATTAAAAAAAGTGAATAATAAAACGAAATTAAAAAATACACAAAAATTATAAAAAAAAATAATTTTCTTACAACCATTCTATTAACAATAATTATAAATTCGGACAAAAACGACAATGATGGGGGTACACCACTATTAGATAAAAAAACCAGAGAAAAAATAATGCCAAAAAAAATCCTAGAAGTAAAAAAACTATTTAAAAAATACACCATACGGGTAGAAGTGGTGTGGTAAAATTCCCCAATTAAATAAAATATTAATGTAGACGTATAACCGTGAGCCAACATTATTATTAATCCACTTACCTTACTACTTATTATAATATAAATTATTGTTAACAACAAAAAACTTATATGCGTAACCGAAGAATAGGCTGCTAGTGACTTGGCATCTCTTTGAAATACGCACCTGAATGAAGCCAAAATTATACCTAATAAAGCGATAATAACTCAAAAATTATTATAAACAAAATTTATAGAACCTAAAATACGTAAGTATCCTGCAGTCCCTAATTTCAGTAACAACCCGGCCAATAACATACTAGCTGTAGTGGGGGCCTCTACATGGGCTTTAGGTAATCACAAGTGTAAAAAATAAACAGGAAATTTTATTATAAATCTCAATCTTAGAATAAAAAACAACTCCCATGAAATATTAAAATCAAAATAACACGTTGTAAATATAAATATACTTTTATAATAAATAAACAAAAAAGGAAAAGAACAAATAGCAGCATAAAACAATAAGTAATAACCTGAATTAATTTTTTCAATTTGTGAACCAAACCCCAAAATTATAATTAAAATTGGAAATATAGATAACTCAAAATACATGTATAATATTAACATATTACTAGAAATAAAAAAAAACAAACAGATTATAATTAAAATAGCACTTAAAATTAATAAATTAAAATTTTTTTCCCTAATTAAAACAACTCCATAAATAAAAATTATTATAAAAATTAACAACACAAAAACATTAGAATCCACTACAAAAAATACCCCACTTCACGCAATATTTTTAAATAAAACAAAACTAAATATTACAATAAATAAAAAAAACAAAACCGGTTTAAAAAAAAATATAAACCTTAATAATAAAAACTCAACCAATGCTAATTAATCCCTGTAATTACAAGTTACACATTCTAATATAAACTAACATAGCAATATGATCATCAATAAACAAAAACAAATAAAAATAATCAAACCACGTCTACAAAGTGTCAATACAAAATGGCAAATTCTATCCCTAAATGGGTGATTATAATTAAATGAGATTTTAATAAACGTAATAAATTAAATCCTAAAAACAACCCCCCACATAAAACATGAATGCCGTGAAAACCTGTAGACAAATAAAAAATACTACCAAAAATACCATCTGACATAAAAAATCTCGCTTCGTTATATTCCATTATTTGAATTCTAGTAAAATATACTGCCAAAATACAAGTTAAAACCATTCTATTGGTACAACTTTTATTTCTTAATAAACTATGGTGGGCCCAAGTTACAGAAACCCCCCTACTTAACAAAATAATGGTATTCAATAAAGGTACTCCAAATGGGTTAACCAGGTGTATTCCCATCGGCGATCAACTTTCACCTAACTCGTGTACGGGTACCAACGCCGCATCGAAGAAAACTCAAAAAATACTAAAAAAAAATATAAATTCCCTAAAAATAAATAATACTACACCAAATTTAAAACCGTCTATTACAAAAAAATTATGATACCCCCTCAAACCTTCCATAGAAATATCTTTACCTCAAGCAAAAGAAATTAATAATACAGTAAACAAACTAAAAATAAACGGCATAACTAAACCGTACTTAAAAAAAATAACCAACGAACTAGTTAAGCCTAACGAAGCAAAAAATATATAATAAGCATAACTAGATAATCTTAAAATATGAAAATTATGGTAAATAACATAAATTTATTTTTAGAATCTAAATCTAACGTATTTTATATACTAATTATGTTCTAACTACAACTTTTTAAATAAACAATTTTTTACTAAAATAAAACACTAATAATAATAATAAAACTAAAACAAAATTAATTACTGAAAACACCGGTCTTAACATTGTATAAGGGTCCTCTACCAAACATTGACCCAATCATCTTAAAAACACAGCAGAAACAATAAACCTACAAACCAAAAATTTATTAAGTTTACCTAATGGCGAAGTATAGTTATTTACTAAAGCAAAAAAGTAAAAAATAACAATTCTTATCAACAATGCTAAAACACCTAAAATTTTATTAGGAATAGCACGTAAAATAGCATAAGCAAACAAAAAATACCATTCAGGTACAATATGCACCGGCCTTATTATAGGATCAGCTTCAATAAACATTTCAGGATCACCCAAACTATATGGATATAATAAAGTAAACACCACAAAAACAAACCAAAACACTATATTATAAGCATCTTTATTTCAATATTCTGGCCCAAACCTAATTTTATCATAATCTCCATGACAATAAATTCTCGATGTTCTACCCGTACTATGTAAAAAAATTAAATGTAACATAATTAACACCAACAAACCCCAGGGTAATAAAAAATGAATTACAAAAAAAAATTTTAAAGTAGCTCTTGTAACCCCAAACCCCCTTCAAATTCACATCACAATAGAAGGTCCCCACACAGGGATTACACTTAACAATCTAGTAATAACAACAGCTGCTCAAAAACTTATTTGCGCCCATACCAATACATATCCTATAAAAGCTTCTATTATCACCAACAAATAAATAGTCAATCCCGACATTCAAACCCTTTTTATACGATAACTTATTATAAACAAAGCCTTAAAAATATGTAAATATAAAAAAATAAAAAATAAACTAGCACCATTTGAATGAAACAAACGAAAAATTCAACCATAATTTACCTCATATATAATATATTGAACTGCCCTAAATGCCGCAGCACCATCAGCAGTATAATAAAAAGCCAAAAACGTACCAGTCAAAATTTGAAACATTAAAACTATACCCAGTATACTACCATAATTTCAATTTACCGTTAACGTTTTTCTAGTAGGCAAAGTAACCAATATTGACGTTATAAAATTTATTATATTATTTTTATTTTTAATTATTTCATAAATCTTAACTTCTTCAGAGTTATATTTTAAAATTAAACTAATGAAATCTTGTAATTAAACCCTTTTACACCAAAAATAAATATTCTTTCTAAACTAAATTACACAATTTAAAATGTATATCTTTTTGAACCGTAATCAAACATAGTAAAATCTATTTAACATTTTTTTTAAATTTATTATTTCATCCAAAGAACTTTACCTTATCAAGATAATATAATAAATTTTACTAATGAAATTTTTTTATTTTACAACAAAATTATTAATGTCAATGGAACAATAAATATAAAAATACTTTTATTGTACTTAATTATTTTGTAATATTTTGTTCTTAAATTAACCATTCAAAATCTTAAAGATAAAGCTGAAAAAAACATTATAAATAATAATAACAAAACACCCACACCTTGAACTTTTAAAATTTCACTTAAAGAAAAAATTTTTACAAAAAAATTAACACTAAACGGCAAATTTATGAATACCAACATAGTTTCTCAACCAATTAAATTTCTAACATTAATTATTTCAAACTTAGGAATTACTATTAATATTAATACAAAATAATATAAAAAAATAAACAAAACATTAAAAAATGACATTACAAACCCCAACGTAATTCAATTAAATGACTCAGTAGAAGATAAAATCAACAAATTTTTATAAGTTTTAATTAATAACATTTGAAATAAACAAAAAAACAAACCAACCATTAAGAAAAAGACCAATTTGGCCACCATTATTTGTAAAAAAATTAATAAAAATGGCAATTTTTGAAAAGTTAAAAACCACATTAAATTAAAACCAAACACCCCATTTGTTACTCTAAAAATCCAAAAATGAAAAGGTGCCATACCAATTTTAAACATAACAATTAACAATTGTAAATAACCAAATGAAAATATTAAAAACAATAAACCCAACCTTTCCTGCATTACAAAATAATTAAACAATCTCCTGAAACTATTAGTTTGTTTATTCAATATTACAAAAACCAAAGTTATTAATAAAAAAATACTTCACCAAACCAAAATGTTATTGGTAATTAATCTTAACAAACTTAAAAAAACCACAAACATTATTAAAAAAATAAACAAAAATGAGCAGGTAAACCTAAAACAAATTTAGAAGACTTGTATCAAACTCATTAGTTAACTTATATCTTTTGCGCTTAAAACAAATGCACTTCTTATGCTATATTAACTTTTTATACTAAACCTAACTTAAGATGTGTATAATACATTTTCAAATTAAAAATTTGACACTTTAAACTTAAGTTAACATCTCAAAACTATTTAAATTACTCATTCAAATATAAATAAATTAAACGTGAAAAAATATATCTTTGAATAAAAAAAACAAAGCATTCTATTATAATGGCTAAAATTCTAACACACACATATTTTTCACCCATAAAATTCTCAATGCCGGTATACAACATTATTCTAATCAAATGACCAACTATAATATTAACAGTTAAACGAACTGTTAAAGCTAAAGGACGAGAAAATTCACTCACAATTTCTACTAATAACATTCTAAATGTTTTTAAATAAGTATCCCCGCCCTTTCTTATGTAAACTGAAAACTTTTCACTTGAAATAAAAGTTAATAACGTCCTTAACCACGCCACTATAGCATAAACAAAAGTAAATTCTACTATTCCACAAGGCGTGAATGAATAAGTAAAATAACCACCAAAACAACAAATTAACAATACAATAAAAGTAAAAAATGAAATAACAGAACTTATCGGCAAAACACTACTATAACTAAACACATCAATTAAACCCCCTAAAAATTTTTTAACTAAACTATTTAACATTCCCTCTTTAAAATACAACAAAAACTGCAAAAAAAACACAAACATAAAAATATCTAAAAAAAATACTTGATTAATTTATAAATTCTACACAAATAATACAAAAAAATAAAATAAAAAAATTAATGAAATAGGTAAAAATTTAAATCAAAATATAGTTATTATTTTATCATAACGAAAACGCGGATAAGACCTACGAATAAATACAATAATAGAAAAAACCACAAAACTGACAATTATTGAAAACTTAAAAAACAACATCGATCTTATAACCCTAAAAAAAATCAATCTACCATACTCACTTAAAAACAACAAAACAAAAGCGACACTAGCATATTCAACATTATAACCACTAACTAACTCACTCTCACCTTCAGCAAAATCAAAAGGTGCACGATTTAACTCAGCAATAATTATTACTAAAAAAGGTAAATAAATAATTAATAATCTCAAATTAAACTCACTCACAAATGAAAATATACTATAATGAATTATAATAGCCAACAAATATAAAGAAAAAGCAATTTCATAAGAAACTCTCTGTCTCCTTGCACGTAAAGCTCCCACAATACCGTATTTAGACTTACTTACAATACCACTGATTAACGTTGTATAAACCGAAAACCCGATTAAACATAAAAAAAATAACATTGAATATTCAAAACTTAAAAAATCAAAAAAATAAGGCAAAATATATCACTCTAAATATATGACTACAAAAGCAATACCCGGAACCAACAAAAAAGACAAATCCGAAGAATTTAAAGGTGTTATTTGTTCCTTTTTTAACAATTTTACCCCATCCAATAAAGCCTGTAAAACCCCCATAAATCTTACCTTGGTGGGACCTAAACGATTTTGTCTACTCCCTAATAAATGACGCTCATACAATGTAATAAATGCAATAGCCTGCAAAATAAAAACCATTATCAAAACAATTATCAAAAAATTTATAATCAACAAGAATAAACCTAACTTTAGATTTACAATCTAACATTTTTATTTAAACTATATTCTTTTACTTAAGAGTAAACCTTTTGATTAACAGTCAACAATTCTACACTTTAAACTAACTCTTAAAACTACAAGAAATATTTTCTTATATTTTGTTTTCAAAACAAAAAATAATAGTTTCAATTACTAGATTAAGGTTCCCCTAAATCTACTTTACTACAACTTACTCCCCTTTGGGCAATTGATGGATGATTTGTACCACATCTAAATAATCTTCAAAAAATCATAAAAATTTTTTTACTGTCTTTTACATTTTCATTGTATTAACTTTAATACAAATCCACAATTCTAATTATTGTAGGTCAAATTTTACTCCTACATAAACCAAATATATATCTATTTTATTAAATAAGAATTTTTTATTATATACCTTAAGCATAAAATAAACGATCATACATGAGACAAATTTAAAAGTAGTTAATGAGGGTTCTCAATTATTACTCAACCTCCAAAGATAATTTAGAAAATCTGCCAATATTCTTTCAGTTTAAATACCACTTTACTTCTGCTCTTTTAATTTTTGTCTAATTAGGTACTAATCTAATTCGTTTATCAAAATTTAAAATTATAACTTAACTTTTTTAAAAATCAAAATTTAACCTATGATTTCTTAAACTTTAAATAAAAATTATAATTAAAACAAAATAAAGTTTAAATTTTTACAAGCCTAGCCGATTATTCTGGAACAAGTATTATACAAACAATTAATTACCGGGGTAAACTTTTATTGCCCACTCAATAAATTAAAATTAAATAATACTATTTTAACAATTTATAAACCATAATCAAATTTTAAATCTATAAAAGCAATCTTTATAATAAGACTTAACACCTATTTATTGAAAATAAATTATACTACCGTTATACTAAAGCCTCTTATTTAAATAATTAACTCAATTACTTTATAAACCACTTTTATAGATTAATATTTTTAATTTTGAAAATTAATAGTTTAAACTTAACTTAAATCTATACACAATATTTTACCTTTTAATAAATACATTGATCACTACCATAAAATTTTATACCGCCTACCATTACAATTATACCTAAAATCCTCGAAATTACAGAAAAACACATAAAATAAAAAAACATTATTTCTGTTAACAAACCCATAAATTTCATAAATAAACTTATTATTATAAATTCTAAAGCAATTAAAATAAAAATAAAACGATGTCACTTAAAAAACAACATAAACAATCTAATAAATATAAAAATAATTTTTAATATTTAAATTTAATTAAAACCCTTATAAAATTTTATTTTAAAATTCTAAACTTTCCGCAACGCACCCGAAAAATTTAAGAAGTAACTAGTAAAATTCATAAAAAACAACAAAATTAACAAAATAAAAACAATTATAACTCAAAAAATACTATAATAAAAAACATTTAAACTTACGTTATATAACATATTATTATAAGAAATTTTAATAACAAACAATCTTAATAATAATCTTAATAATACTAAATACCTCTTTACCAAATTAATTTTAGACAATCTGGAAAAATAAACCAAAATCACAAAAATTCCCCTTAAAAACAATAAACAAATAAAATAAGAAAACCACACATACCCGCTAAAAGATAACATTGGTATGCATATTAACATTCTTAAAATTAAAAAAAATCTCCTTTTTATAGGATCTATATTCATATAACTTAACACACCACTTAACAAAGACACCCCCAAAAAAAATATAAAAATAAAACTTTTAACCCTTTCAGTGTAAATGAAAAATTCTAATTAAACTAAAAGTTCAAAAAATCAGTGATAAAATCTTAATAACCCAAATATTATATTTTAAATAAACTACACACTGCCAAAATAACTACAATATCTTATATATATATGGGATTATTATAAAATAAAGGTAAAACACAGCCCAATAATTTTAAAAAAATATTCATTTGTCATATTCATATTTTTAATTTTTATTGTATTCAACTGTGTTTTACTTTTTTCATAATAATGATGAAATCATAGGATTTCATTTTTATATAATATATTATATTAATTTAATATAATATATATATATATATTATATGTTATACTCTATTTTTTTTTTAAGATTAAAATCATCCTTTAATTTAATTAGAACTAAAATTTTGTAAATGCAAATTACATATTTTAAACTTAAATTATAGTCCCTATTTAAAAAATAAAAATAAAAAAAAATATCAAAATAATTAAATTGTTATACTTAAAAGCTCTTATGTAACCGGTAAATAAAGTCCTAAAAATTCCTAAAAAATTAAAACCCATATACCCAAATTTATTTAAATTATTATCCATAAATTTTAAATTTTTTATTTTATAAATTACATTTTTAGCTAAATAATCTACCAAAAATTTATAAGCAAATTCTTTAATTAACATTTTAAATACTAAATAACTCAATAAAATAATTAACACTACATAAAACAAAGGTACATAAAAATCCAAATATAAAAATAAACTTGGCATTAATAATAAATTATAATTTAATCATCATAAAAAAACCACAGAAAAAACTACTAAACCTAAACTTAAAAAATTTATAACTAAAGTGGTCCTGAAAACACTAACCACTTTACTAAACCTTAAAAAAAAACTTTTTCACAAACGATACCTATAACCAAATGTTAAAAAAATAGAAATAAAAAATATTAAACTTAAAATCATTATATAATTATTTATAAAAAATAATTCCAAAATTAAATCTTTTCTAACCATACCTCTAGAAAATATTAAGCCACACAAACAGAACAACGTAATTAACAATTGTAATTGCATAAAAATCGGTAAATTACCGTTATTACCGTAACCACGCCCATCTTGTTGACCGTAGTTACTGTGAATAATGTAACCCACTTGTATAAATAAACAACTCTTAAACAAAGCATGTCTAACCAAATGGATAAAAGCCACAAATCTTATACCCAAACCCAACGTTGTTATTGAAAATCCTATTTGGGATAAAGTTCTTAAAGCAACAACCTTTTTTATATCTTCCTCAACTATTGCAGCCACCCTAGAAAAAAACATTGTGAATAATCCAATTAATAAGATAATAATTATTACATTATTACTTAATATGGCTTTACTAAAATTTATTAATAAAATTAAACCGGCTGTAACTAAAGTTCTACTGTGGACCAATGATCTTCCAGGAGTGGGTGCTCTTATAGCTTTGGGTAACCATCTCCTAAAAGGAAACTGGGCCCTTTTTGTAAATGAGGTCAACAACAACAATAAAATTATCGAACTACACAACATTTCAAAACTTAAAAAATAATATCCATAAAACAAAACCCCCCTAAAAAACCTAAAAATAAAAAAATCACCAATACGATTAGTTAAAGCCGTATTTATAGCCCCTGAATTACTATCTCAATTATTATAAAATAATACCAAAAAAAACCTTGAAATTCCTAATAAATCCCATCTTAACAATATAGTAAAAATTCTTCTACTATAATTTAATATAAACATACTACCTACAAAAATTAATAATACAAAATAATAATAATTAAAATTTAATTCACCATGTAAATAATAAGTCCTAAATACCAAAACCCTTAAAGTTACCAACCCTAAAATAAAAGAAAATAAAATTCTATTAAAATAAAAATTGAATTTTAAAGACAAAAAATCCCACTCCAAAAACAGCAAACTCAATTTTATTACAGGTATAACTATAATTATTATTAAAATTATAAAAAATCTAATCGATATCAAATAAACCATAATATTAATAATTCAATACTCACTTTTAGCTAAACTACTCAAACCAATTTACCATATCATCATTCCATATAAAAACCACCAAAAATAAATAATATCAACATAAAAAATCTTACCAATGATCTTATATCAGAAATTAATAAACCCAAAAACATAACAATTTCCAAATCGAAAATCACAAATATTAACATTATAACAAAAAAATGAATCCTAAAAGAATTCTGAATTTTACCAACTCTAACAAACCCTCTTTCAAAGGCCCCAACCTTTAACAAATCATTTTTTTTTACACTTATAATAAAATTAAATGCGTATAAAGCCAACAATAAAACCACCGCAAATAACGTTACAAATAACAAATTTAAAATAAAGAATTTTATTCTTTTAAAAGTTTAAAACTTTTTTTAATTTTCCTTTCGTACTGTTAAAACTTTTACTTAATAACAACCAAGATAAACAATTCTATCTCACAATGAATTAAACTAATATCACGTTAAATTAATTAAAAGAAGAACAGTCTTAAAACTTAAATCTTCTCCTTTTTTAATAAACTCAAATACAACATCGATGTAAAACTTACCTTACTATAAGAACTAGATTAGGTATGATTTTCTGTTAACTCCGAAGTAATTCTTATATTTATCAATAGATTATATAAATTATATAAAATTCTGCCCTAGAAAATTTTTAAAATTAATAAAATAAAATTAAATTTTAAAACAGAATTTCCGAAGACTTATCTTTGTGTTACTATAACAATATTTTTTTATATTAAATTAAATTCCTTTACAAAACAAAAAAATATCTAACCAATAACTTCATTCATACTGGAACTCAATAAAAGCACAAATTATTTTGCTACCTTAATGTCCTCACGCTAAGACTGCCATTTAACAATAATCATTGGGCAGAAGCAAACTTTATTTAAAAGTCTAAGTCTTTAATAAACATTTGATTAAACTTTTAGTTATTTTGTTAAATTATAAAATAATAAATAATTTAATTAACATACTTATCTTAAAATAATTTAATTATTAACAACTTAATAATTTTTATTCCTTTCTAACATCAATTTGAATAAATAACCATAAACAGTTATAAAACTAAACAAATAAATACTTCAACTTTTACTTTTTATATACAAATTTCTTTTTATATAAATTTCTAATAAACTTACAAAACAAACAGATATCTTAAAAGTCGACTTTTCAACCCTAAATTTTATAATTTTTATTATGAAACAATAAAAATAATAAAAATTCTACCTTTTAATTCTATATTTTATTTTTATAAAATTTTCTTTAAACGGTATGCAATACCTACTAATAAAAAACTACAATTTTATAGCTATAATATCTTTTATACCACAAATAAAAATTTTTTTTTAAACTAAACAGCTTTAATTTTAATCCATATTTAAATAACATCACCTCTTAAAATTATCCAACAACGTAACCTCAACTGCAATGGGCATAAATCTATGATTAGCCCCACAAATTTCTGAACACTGTCCATAAAACACACCAACCATCGGAAAACTATAACATAATGTTCTTAAAATACCTCTTATCGCATCTAATTTAATTGACATTGACGGCAAAGCTCACGAATGAATAACATCTGCCGAAGTAATACAAAAACGAATATTAGTATCACACGGTACTACACAACGATTATCAACCTCCAATAAACGAGGCTCCCCCAAATTTAATTGATCCAATGACTTTATATATGAATCAAACTCCAAACCAGGAATATCCCTAAATTCATACCTTCAATATCACTGATGTCCTGTTACCTTAACTGTTAAATTTCTATCTAGATTTATTAAACCATAATAATACAACAATCTCAAAGACGGAATCATTTGTATTAACAAAATTAAAGTAGGAAACACTCTACACAATAATTCACCGAATTGATACTCAATTTTTTTTCTTTTAAAATAATAATTATTTATTATTAAATAAACAAATAATAATACAACAAAAACCAAAACACCCAACAACAACCTACAATTAAATCTATGAAATCAATCTATATAACTAGAAAACAATCTATTCGAAAAATTCAAATTATAACCCTGAAAATAATTTCCAATTAATTCTTTAAACCCCTTGATTGGAAATCAAACATACTAACTTATACTAAAGAACTCTTAAAGTTTTTACCTAACTATTGACAATAGTTTATACTTTATACTTATACTAAAACTTTAAATTTTTAAAATTAACAAGAGAAAACACCCTTAGGGTATGAACCTAACAGACTTACTTATCCTATCTTATTTTAATTAAAACTTTTAACCTTTGAATTTGCAATTAAAAATACTATTTTATACTAAAAGTTTTTATAATTTTATTTTATAACAGAACACCTAAAATAAATTTCAGATTGGTAACTATGCCCAAACACATACCTACTTATTCTGTATTCCGGTCTTCTGTTAATAAAAAAATCATTTATTATTAATTTTCTTCTACCAAAAGAATTAATTAAAGTATACAAAAACAAAAATAAAGCAAACACACTAATTATAGAACCGTATGAAGATATAACATTTCAAACTGAATACACATCCGGATAATCTAAATATTTACGAGGAAACCCGTGTAAACCTGCAAAATGTAATGGAAAAAATGTTAAATTTACACCAAAAAATATTAATACAAAAACCACAGACATTATTAACTTATTATAAACATGACCTGTTATAAAAGTTCACCATAAACTAATACCTGTAAAAATACCAAATACAGCCCCTAATCTTAACACATAATGAAAATGACTAACCACATAATATGTGTCATGCAAAATGATATCTAAACTTGAATTTGACAATACTACTCCAGTTAAACCCCCAATTGTAAATAAAAAAATAAACCCCAAGACTCACAATAAAAGTGGCTGAAAAATTATTTTTATACCAAACAACGTAGCCAATCATCTAAAAACTTTAACACCGGTAGGTACAGCAATTACCATCGTTGCTGCAGTAAAATAAGCCCGTGAATCCAAATCTATACCTACAGTATACATATGATGGGCTCAAACTACACAACCAATTAACCCAATTCTTAAAATAGCGTATACCATACCCAATGAACCAAATACTTCCTTTTTACCTGTTAAATATAATGTAGACTGTCTAATAATACCGAACGCGGGTAAAATTAAAATATAAACCTCAGGGTGTCCAAAAAATCAAAACAAATGCTGATAAATTAACGGATTACCCCCTGTACTAGGATCAAAAAAAGAAGTATTTAAATTACGATCAGTTAATAACATAGTAATAGCACCCGCCAAAACAGGTAAAGACAACACTAATAAAAACACCGTGACAAATACAGTTCAAACAAACAATCTTATATGCTCCAAAGAAATTGAACTACTACGTAAATTTTTAGTAGTACACATAAAATTAATTCCACCTAAAATTGATCTTAGTCCAGCACAATGTAAACTAAAAATAGCCAAATCAACACTTCTCCCGGGGTGACCTAAAGTCCTTAAAGGGGGATAAACTGTTCAGCTAGTTCCTGAACCTATATCCACAAAAGCTGAATCCAAAATTAAAAACATAGCTGTGGGTAACAATCAAAACCTTAAATTATTTAAACGAGGAAATCTTATATCCGGGGCACCCAATATCAAAGGCACCATTCAATTACCAAACCCACCAATTATTGTGGGCATAACCATAAAAAAAATTATTAAAATTGCATGAGCAGTGATAATAGAATTATATAATTGACCATTACCTAACAATAATCCTGGCTTAGCCAATTCTAAACGAATAATTAATGACAAACTCGTCCCCACTATACCTGATCACAAACCAAACAAAAAATATAATGTCCCAATATCTTTATGATTAGATCTTTCTAATCAAACCGACAAACCACCTTGATACTTTTTATATATATTAAT